AGAGCTATTCTGTTACTAACTCAATCAATTTTTAGAAGGTATGTTAACTTACCTTTATTGATAATAGCTAAGAATATCGTCCGTTTTTTATTAAGACAATCTCCGGAATGGTATGAGGATTTTCAAGATTGGAATAGAGAAATTTATCTAAAATGCAACGCTAGGGGTCTTCAATTCTCGAAAACAAAACTTCCTAAATATTGGTTTAGAGGGGGTTTTCAGATAAAAATCCTATATCCTTTTCATTTGAAACCTTGGCACAGATCTAAGCTAGGACTCTATGATTCTGATAGAGATCTAAAGCAACAAGATGAATTTGATTCTTGTTTTTTAACAGTTTCGGGAATGGAAGCGGAATATCCTTTTGGTCCTCCTCGAAAAACACCTTCCTTTTTTGAACCCATTTTGAAAGAGATAGACTATAAATTGAAAGAGATAGACTATCCAGTCAAAATAAGAAAATTGAATTTTAGAGTTCAAAGAATTTTAAAAAAAATAAAAAAGACAGAAGAAAAAGCATTTTTGTTTGTAAAACGAATAAAAAAAGAACTTTTTAAAGGAAAGAAAATTCCAGTATTTATATCGAGAGAATTTATACCCAGAGAAATATATGAATCAAGTAAAACTCAAACAGAAAAAGATTCCATAATCAGCAATGAGATAATTTATGAATCACTTAGTCAAATTCGATCTACAGGTTGGACAAATTATTCACAGGCAGAAAAAGAAATGAAACAGAAGATTGATAGAAGAAACACAATCAAAAATGAAATAGAAGAAATGAAAAAAAATAAAAAAAAAGAAACGCCAGGAATCAAAAAAAAGAAAAAGAAGAATGCAGAATCATCCCCAAAAATTTTGAAAATATTAAAAAGAAAAAATATTGAATTAATAGTTCAATTTTTCATTGAAAAAATATATATAGATATCTTTCTATGTATCAGTAATATGCGAAAAATCCCTCTACAACTTTTTATCGAATCAACAAAAAAAATTCTTGATAATGATAAATACATTGACAATAAGGAAACAAATCCAGAAAGGATTAATAAAACAAAACAAAATAAAATTTACTTTATTTTGCCGATGACTATAAAAAGGGCTTTTGATAATCTTAGAAATAGTAAGCAGAAGTCAGATATTTTTTTTGATTTATCTTACTTGTCACAAAAATATGTATTTTTAAAATTATCACAAACCCAAATTCTTAACTTCAATAAGTTAAAATCTATTCTTCAATATAATGGACCGTCTTTTTTTCTTAAGACTGAAATAAAGGATTTTTTTGGAAGACAAGGACTATTCCATTCCGAATTAAGACATAAGAACCTTCCAAATTCTGGAATGAACCCCTGGAAAAACTGGTTAAGAGGTCATTATCAATACGATTTATCTCAGATTACATCGTCTAGATTAATCCCCCAAAAATGGCGAAATAGAATCAATCAATGTGATACGTCTCAAAATAAAGATTTAAACAAATGGTATTCCTCTGAAAAAGACCCATTATTGGATTCAAAAAAAAAACAAAATGTGAAAGTCTATTTATTACGAAATAAAGAGGATAATTTAAAAAAAAACTATAGATATGATCTTTTATCATATAAATATATTCATTCTGAAACTAAGAATAACTCCTATATTTATAGATCATCATTAGAAACAAATAAGAACCCAGAAAATTCCACTAGAAATAAAGAAAAATTTTTTAACATACTCAAGAATATTCCTAGCAAGAATTCTCTAGGAAAAAGCGATATTATATATATGGAAAAAAATAAAGATAGAAAATTTTTGTGTAAAATTAATAAAAATATAAATATTAAGGTTGAACCTAATAAGGACCAAATAATGGATAAAATTCATAATAATGGTCTTTTTTATCTTCCGATTGATTCAAATTCCGAAATAAATTACAAAAAGGTATTTTTTGATTGGATGGGAATGAATGAAAAAATCTTAATCTTAAATTGCCTCATATCGAATCCGAAAGTTTTTTTCTTTCCAGAGTTTGTAATACTTTATCATAAATATAAAGAGAAACCTTGGTTTCTCCCAAGCAAATTACTTCTTTTAAATTTGAATATAAATCCCAATTTTAGTGAAAATCAAAATATCAACGGAAAGCAAGAGGAGTATTTTTTTAATTTTAGCCCATCAAATTCAAAACAATATTTTGAATTAAAGAATCAAAACAATATTGAAGAGTCTTTTTTAGAATCGATCGAAAAACTACAAATATTCCTTAAAGGAGATTTTCCGTTGCAATTAAGATGGACTGGACGGAAATTGAATCAAAAAATGATGAATAATACCCAGATATATGGTCTCCTACTTAGCCTGATAAATCTAAGAAAAATTACTATATCCTATATTCAAAGGAAAGAAATGAATCTGGATATAATGAGGAGGCCTTTAAATCTTACACAATTAATGAAAAACGGAATATTAATTATCGAACCTGCCCGCTTATCTCTAAAAAATGACGGACAGTTTTTTA